AGAAACAATTTGAAAGAACCGAGTCGACCACTAGAACTCCTAGTCTTAGAGCCAGAAAAAGATAGGTTTACTCTTTCTTCACTTGAATTCAAATCCCCATCCGAACTCAAAAGCGGATTGGTCTTTTGTTGGAAAAATCCAAGAATCCGAAGTGAATTCTCGTGTCGTAAGAAAAAAAATAATAATCTGGGAAGAATAAATTTTTTTATTGAACGTGTTGATTCATATTTATTTTGACTACTTTCTCATATTTTATCATATTCTATTCATTCATTTTTATTCGACCTTCCCGGAGTTCATTCTCCGGGCAACTCCGTTTAACCGGTGGATTCCTTCCAACTTACTTCTTTTATGATCTCATTGGAAATCATATAAAGACAATTCCTATTTGAGATAGCTATTTGTGCAAGTATTTTACGATTAAGAATCAACTGTCTCTTGTACAGATCATTTATTAACCTACTATAACTATAGCATACCCCCTTTTCACGAATTGCTGCATTTATTCGAGTGATCCACAAACGACGAAAATTTATTTTTTGCTTATCCCTATCGCGATGAGCCGAAACCAAAGCTCTTATTTTTTGTTGAGTAATAGTTCGAGTAAGTCTTGAATGAGCCCCCCGAAAGCTTGATGCAAATAAACGAATTTTTGTTCTACGTCTCCGAGCGATATATCCCCGTCTAATTCTGGTCATTGAATAAATGAAACTTTAACGAATAACTAATAGATTTCCTTTCTTTCAGTTATTCTTTTGGCCCTTTCCTAGTATATTAATAACAAAACGGATTTTTCCAATGTATAAACTAAAAATTCCAATGGCTTTGGCTACTATAACCTTCCCAACCACGATTTTTTCTAGGCATTTCACCTCGAAATACGATATACTAGGTATTAAAAAAAAAATAGCATGATAAATAAATAGTGGATTCCATCGTTTCTATGGTTACTTCTTAAACGGTGAGGTCTTTTCTATACACCGGAGCCTTTACTTCATTTAATCAATGTTATTGCTAACTTGTATAGTTCACATTCTTTGGCTCTACCCATAAATTATCCAGTAATAGGTCTTTCACAACGAGCTCTACCTATACAGTAACGGTATTTAATTATGAAAGTTGGCTGGGTAGCTGACCCTGTTAGTCCGTTCTTGCAAGAGGGGTCTATGTTAACTAAGATTTCCTCCGCTTAATGGATAATCATTTGCTACCAATGGAGAATTGCTTCTCATCTTGAATTGAGGTGAGTGGTTTTACACCAATAGAAACCATAAATTTCATACAAAATAAAAGGAATATGATCAATTTTATTATCTTTTTAGATAATAAAAAAGAAATGTAGTTCATTTTTCCGTTCTATCCTATTTGATCATTTATATTTGAACATTGTTCTCTTTCCTTTGTTCTAGTTCATGATCTGAACGAGTCGCACATACACCCTAGTACATGTTCCTCGACGCTGAGGGCATCCCCGAAGTGCGGGGGATTTTGTGACATTTCTAATTGGCTGTCTTGTATTTCTAATAAGTTGTTTAATCGTTGGCATGTTGAATCATATACATAATGGGCTGGTTTAGATCGATCCTAACCGTATGATTATGAATTACTTTTATTCAATAGAATAGGAAATAAAAATCATTCATCATAGAATATTAAAATGAAACTCGGCAGGGTTAATTTTAAATTACGAATTGACGAGAAATCCAGGCTATTGTCATTCAACCGCTACAAGATCAACAATTCCATAAGCTTGGGCCTCTGTTGCTGACATAAAAACATCTCTTTCCATGTCTTCGGATACAACCCATAAGGGTTTGCCCGTTCTTTGTACATAAACCCTTGTCAGGGTTTCACGTAGTTTCAGCAGTTCTCCCACTTCCAGGATGAATTCTCCCGTTGCTACTTCAGAAAAAGAACCAGCAGGTTGATGGATCATTACCCTGATGATATAAGATAATAAAAGGTTTCTCTAGATGAGGGGAAGATAAAAGAAAGATAAAAGAATAACAAGAAAAAAAAAGATAGAATCGAACAACCGTACGGGCATTATCCATTGCATACGGCTCTACAATAACATTGACCCTTACCTTCAAAAAAAATAGGATCGATCATACCCCGATAGGTAAATGATCAACTTACCACCCTTCCTTTCGGAGGAATTCAAAAATACTATGATGGCTCCGTTGCTTTATATATTTATTATATTTTTTGTCTGTGATTTGTCTGTCATTCAGCAATCCCAAAGTTGCTTTTTTGTTTGATCAAATAAACCAAGGAAAAAAGAATCTTTTTTTTTTCGCTCTATACTCTCTAGAAGACTATAAATATTCTTAAGAGACCTCTGGTGTGAAAAAAAGTTTGTGACGCTGAACTGGACTTCCGATAATAAAATAGGAAATACCTTTTTCTCATATTACTCTCTCGATACATAATCTAATGTTTCGAAAACAAAATTTATTATATCGAATTCAAAGTGCCATGCTATTATTACTTAATATTC